CCGTGCTGATGAATGCCTTGGGTCCTTTCTATCGGCCGGACTTACCGTTCTCAGGCATATTTGGAAGACAAAGATAGGGCGATGCAAGGCCGGGTCGATCCCTTGAATCCTAGTTTGAGATTACCCAGTACTCACCAGAAGTCTGCTGTGGTACCTCTTTCAAGATAGAGCTTGCTACTAAGCTAGCCCGGACGACCAAGTTTGATCAATGGATTCGCGCCTCTCCGATAAGATCATCTCCACGAGCTAAATCCCAAACTTGGAACGCACTTTTTCACTCCCTTTTGGTTGGGCGCAGGGCAGCTCGCACAGACAGGTACATTGATATCGATTCATCCCTGGATGTCTCTGACCTTCATCGATGATAAAGTCAGGGATATCCATATAAAAGGCTAGGGACATTCCCGGCATGCTGGTAGCCATACGAGGGCGGTAAACAAACGCTCTCATCAAGGACTCCTTCTCGGTCCCATGAAGCTAGTCTTTATTCCAACTAATGACAAAGACTTCCATCCCAGCCTGTCGTCCGCACACCAAAAGTCAGGACAGGGCACACCAAAAGCCTCGTATGCAGATCCTAGTGCCACCATCCATGTCTGCTGAATTTGATGCATTAATTCGTAATGGCACCTGGGAACTAGTACCATCATCTCCTCATCAAAAGATTGTTGTGGGTCTTTCGGGTTAAGCGGAAACCTGATGGCAGTGTTGAGCGGTACAAGGCTCGCCTCGTTGCCAATTCATCAGCGGCCTGGGATTTCTTATTTTGATAGATTCAGCCCTGTGGTTAAGCCTATCACTATTCGTCTTTGAGTATTACTCTATACCATGGCTGGACTCTTCGTCAATTGGATGTCAACAACGCTTTTCTACAGGGTCACTTAACCGAAAAGAGGTATTCATGTCTCAACCTCCCGGTCGATACTCATTTTTCTTCTCATGTGTGCAGGTTTCGAAAAGCAATCTATGGTCTTAAACAGGCTCCTCGCGCCTGGTATCATGAGTTAAATTTCTGATAGCTGCTTATGCCCAGTCCGACACCTCTTTGTTCATTTATCATCAGAATGGAATTCAAGCCTATTTCCTGGTTTATGTGGATGATCTTTTGATCACTGGCAGTAGTCCAACTTTTATCAATCAGTCAGTTGTTGTCCAAGAAGTTTTCACTAAAGGATCTTCGAGACTTACATTATATTCTCGGTCTTGAAGTGATTCCTACAGCAGGTGGTCTATATCTTACTCAACATAAATACATTCGTGAGATTTTGGAATCTACTGGTATGGCTGGAAGTTTATACGCCCAACTCTGTCCTGAATTTGATGATTCTCCCTCGGCTGATCTGACCTGTTCTCTTTCGTATCAAGGTTTAGCTCATCGATGAATCGGTCGAGCTCCAAAAAGAAAGAAAATCCAATAAGTCAACCATGGGCAGCAGCAGAAGTTTAATCCGATGTGGGGTGATTTAATTCTCATCTTTTCGCGGAGAAGCCACTCTCCTTGCTGCTTGGAACTAATGCAAAGGGGGACACAGCAGAGGTAGATCTTATAACTTTTTGAAATAGAAGTCCCGAGTGAAAACGACTTTCCTTAGGATGAGCTTTTAGGGCACAGTAGAAAGAGCTTATTCGTCGATAACAAGCCTTTCTTCATATCATAAAGGAATAGAACCGGAAAGCTTTGATGCGAGAAAAGTAAGTCCATCCGCACTATAAAGACAGACGGATTCTCTCTCTTCTGCGTATCGCTTTATATAAGCTCCAGTGAACCCAATGCAAGACAGAGGGATCCTATAAGAAGACTGACTCCTTCTATTCTCTTTCCCAAAGTTGAATGCTTCTTTTATGCAATTAGCTTCCTGCCAAACCAACTAGTTCGATCCAACCCAGCGGACTTAGAGCCAGAAATGCGTACTTTCTGAATAAGCGTATCATGTTTAAAGAGTTCCAACCTATTCTAAGAGCAGATTCGCCGTAAACAGATGACTCATTGTCTCTGTAAACCACTGATTCAAGGCCTAGTTGAATTACGGCTATTCTCACTATTCTTTACATGTCTTTTTTCCTCTCCAGTGAACCGACTAAAAACGGAATCAAATCCAATCCAGATAGTAATATCCACAAAGCTGACTGCCGGAAAGCTCTGACTCCCTACTTTCCTGAAACCAAAGCTTTATTCAAGCCAAGCTGACTGAATTAAAGCTAAGAGAACCACTTTCCCTCACAGCCTGAATGCATGCTTCCCGCTCCGAACCTGTACGTATTAGCGTCTCTATACATACTCCCATTCAATTCACGTTATTATTCCCGCCCTTATTGACATCTCGCTCTGCGTCCGTCCCTTTCCCATATTAGCCAAGTCTAAGTCCATTGGGTGGGAACCTTTCCCACAGGGTAGTACGGTTGAGCCGAGGCAGGCGAGGTTGTAGGTGAGCGCCTTTCTCGCCCTGCGCATTTGGTTGGCAGGGTGCTCAAGGGCACTTGGTGTGGTCTGATTGGTATATTGGTTGTTCTAAATGAAGGTACTCGAAGTCTGCCCACAAAAACTTCCATTTTCTATCTTGGCCTCCGTGATTCTTTCGTGCTCTTTCTTGGCTCTGTAGACCGACCAGCGAGGCGTCCCTCCATATGTGGCTTAGCAGGCTCAGCATCAGTAACAATCTAGGCGGCTACCCTGTCTCATATGGGTTGAGAATGTTAGGTCGAGCACCTCCCTCGAATTGGTGTGTTATCTCAGTACCTATTGCACCAATAACAGGGACAGGGGGCCCAGTCAGCGTACTATAGATTTAAACAAACGTAATCAATCCCAGACCCAACAGGGCAACGTTTTTTCCTTCCCTCGAACCAACAACTCCCGTTTTTCCCAAGTCTGAAGATAGATATGAATCCTCCGCCTCAGATGAGCGGATTATCTCATTTTTCCGCTTTTGGGCTATGTGTCTTTTCCCTTTCCCAGAGATGTGTGTGATCAAAGCCTTTCGGGCGGAATAAGATATTACACCGGATTCAGGTATGGTAGCATCGGTAGAAGTACAGCTCGTCCTGACCCGTGAACGGCCTTAGAAAAAGGTCTTTTTTGGGTGACGACATAAGGTTTGACGAGCATTCTCGGGTGGTAGAATGGGGTTGGGACTATTGAAACTGTCGATCTCCAACTTGATGGTGGGCGGGAGATAGATAAGGCCTGCAAGGGCACTGTCTAGTTCTCGACTCGATTATCTTGTATGAGCTGAGTGGTAGACCAATCCTACCATAACTAAAGGGGTGAGGAAGAAAAACAAAGATCAACCTACTACCAAAAGGAAAGGTGATACCCCGCTGAAGGCAGCAAGCACCATCCACTTGCTGGAACGAGGCCTTTCTCAACTCTTGGTCTATTGACGCTCTTCCGGTCAAGTCCTTCGTAACTTGACTCCACAGGGCTCATGCAAAAAAGCGACTGGGTTAGTTTGGCCTTTAAAGCTGACCGAAACACGTTATACCTAACGAACTAGCGTAGCTGTGGGACTCTCGCTAGTATTGACCTCCTGGACTAGTACCGATGGTGGCTCCTCGGATGTTTAGTTAGGAGTAGGTTCTTGCAACCTTAACGCACTAACGAAAAACCGCTTCCAGTTTGCAGATGATCATGATTGGAGTTAGCACACTTTATAAGAGTAGTATAGTTTATACTCATAGTTCGTCTTTTCTTCCTTCGCCTACCATTCTTTTTACTAGATCTTTTTGTAGTTACGAATGTTCACTTGTGCAGCTGTCTGCTGATATTGACTTTATCTATAAAGATTTGATGGAGGATCTTCAATTTAGTATGTCTCGCTACCGATTAGCTGTTATTCAACAAAAAAGAGTATCTGGTTTATACGTTCTATCTCCGCTACAACTTAAGTTCATAAAGAAGGAGGATCTAACTCCGTTTTTATATGATACGCTACCTGATTGTCCCGATATCATGCTTGGGACTGGCTCTGATCCTGATATGATTTATGTGGTTATGCCTGAGAAAGAGGACGTATTTGTGTTAATGGGATTATCCCTAATGTTATTTCGTCTTTCTCATGGTGGCTTGCCAAAAGATGGTTACCGATTCTCAAATCCCTAAAATTACAGTCTTCAACAAATGGGAAAGGTGGATAGACTGTACAGGCTTGACTTAATGGCTTCATTAAGGACTATTCCAATCAGTCTTATTTTATCTAAGGTTAAGCCTTTAGTTGGAGATGGTTCAGTTTATAAACTCATTTCATCTTTCCTTTTTCTCCCTATCATTGATGATGATGGAAAGAATAGGTCAGATATATGCTTTGGTGGTATGCCACCTGTGGGTGAAATCACGAGGGTATTATTCAATATAGTCTTAATGGACATCTTCGATCGTGAGTTTCCCAAAAGGTTTCCTGGGATAGCATTTTCTAGATTCATCAATTAAGTTTTTATTGCAACTAGAGGAAATGATGAAGTAATCTTCGACGATAAAGCAGGATATGCGCTATTGGAAGAACTCAGTCTGGCTGGAAAGATCGTGTCTATTGGACCTGGTGATGATCCCCTTCCGTGTTATGGAAAGATTCTTTTTTTGGACACTGATAGTAAGGTACACGTGTGCAATCCTATGGAATATTATTAGTTGCATGGCTAGTAGGAGGTTGACTATATCCACTACTAATTGTGTAATATAAAAATAGATGGTGAAAAATGTTATCAGATCTCAATTTTGAAGGTAAAATATATCAAATTAATGATGGTGGAGATTCCATAAATATATGGAATATGAATATTCAAATTCAAAATGGGAAGATAATAATAAGAGAAGGGTACAGTAGCTCGTATCGAATAGTATTCCCGAGATGTGAATCTCACTAAAGCACTTCGAATCAAGATCTTCATCAACATTCCTCGTGGTCTTGCTAATTCTCGTAGACAACCCTGGAACTAGAACTGATTCCGTCTCGTTCCGCCTACCCTTCTTTCATGAGTTTAGGAGTGAATGAGCTAAGCCAGATCTTTCTCTCCCACAGGGATAGGATGTTAAAAGTGAACTTGCTCCACCACCGGGAAAGGAAGGGAATCGATTGCTTGCTTGTGACAAGTAAGTTTTAACTTGCTATCCCACCTAGAGAGGAATTCACTTGATTGAAGGGTCTCCCACCGGTAAAGGAATTAACAATTCACTTTCAAGCTCTACGGGATAGGAAGATTAATAAGGCGATTTGTTGCCCTGAAGCTACCTCTTATGCCTTGTTGTTCCTCCTACCCATCTGCGTAACATCTTCGGTTGCTTGCTTTTGGTCAGCTGTTCCCAAGGAGTCTTTCAGAAGATGTGGCACAATTTGTTAGAAAAGTCCTTGTTTCATTCAGTTAGTGTTTATAATAGGGCATGCAAATGCAAGATTTGAATTGGTATAATAAGTGCGGAATAAGCGATCAAAGCACGCTTTTTCCCATAAATAAAAGAAGTTAACGCATTGGCAAACAGACTTCAAAAGAGTAGGGAAGGGAAGTAAAGGAAGGAGAATACGGAAGTTAGAAACTACTCAGTCAATAGATCTTAGAGGACTGGGCACTGTGCAATCTATTAGTACAAGACTGGCTATTGAAGTCAGAGACTCTACTTATGCTTGCGGAGGGATGTAAGGACTACTTTTCTGAATATTTCATTCTTTAGCTCCTTTCTTTATCCGATCCGGCCCGAAAGGAAAAAAGTAATGAACCAAACCCCTGTTTTCAGGCTCTCATGAAGCCTTAGGGCGAAAGCAATTCTCACATTGGGAACTTCGCTCACTTCCACTGAGGCGCATTCGCAACAATACATCTATGACTAGAGAATTAGGTATAGGAAGAATAGATCTAGCAATACAATCACCAAACTATTAACACTTCCAATACCCATACCTGCACCCATACCATCAACTCAAAGGAAAACCATTTCGTCACCACGGAGCATAACTGCAACTAAAACTATTACCAGAAAGACAACTATACTGGCACGCCACCTATACGGGCACGCGTACTCTTTCCAAAGCTAAAAGCACCTCCTACACTTTAGAACTACTACGCATTGGAAACGAAGCAGATAGTCACCATTACCATAAGACCAGCGACCAACTAATGGTTCTTTTCTTACTTAAGAAAGGAAGAAGAGTCAAAACTGAGACTAAGAGGAATATTTAGTATAAAAAAGCTTACGGGAGGGAGGAATGGTGCCTATTACTATGTGTTACCAGCTACTTGCCTTAAGAAATAAGAAAAAAGTCCAGTCTATATTCTCTCAATAGGAGAGACTACTCCACTACTACCTATACACACTGTAGATTCGCCACCTACCGAAGTAACTAAAGGCGGATTCACCTAGCGCTGCCTAGGGAAGGACGACCAAGCCGAGTAGCGACAGGTCATCTACCGAAATCGAGAGAGGTGCGTACTGCTACCGGAAAGAAGGACTAGGCAGTCACTATAAGGCTGTGGGGGAGTGGAATCAACGCAATTCGTACTGGTAGTAGTGAGACGTCGCCTTCACTGGTTCTTGGGGGTTGGAATAGTAGGCGAGCTTCCCCGCCTTGTTCTCTGCGGTCATTCTCGCTGTCCTTGCTGGGACAGCCATTAAAGGGTTCGTAGATTGCTATCGGCTATGATGAAGTGCTTTTCTTAATGAGGAGTGAATTAAAAATAAGGAGATTTCCTGGTATTTCTACTCTGTTATGAGATATCCTATGGTTGGTACGGGTCTCACTTGAGAGGAAGGAGGCCTAAGCCACGTCTGCTGTGGTCTAAGTCAGTACAGTTGAAAAACAACAACTAAAACAACCCCGTCTTATTAACGCTTCCAAGAAAGGTAAGTTCAATCAAGCGGGCATTTATTTGTTGTCAGCCTTGGGTGATGAAAGGGACGAAGCTAAGGATGAGTGAGGTACGAGATCGACCTATGTCGGAGATGAAAGATGAGCGACCTGCGCCCTGCCATAAGGCACTATGCCCGGAACCCTTACGGTTATGCAATTGAGCCCTATTCTCTAGACCACCTTAGTCACTCAAATACCCGTATTCTACATTGTTATTGTTCCGACTATAGTTGTAATTGCCATTACAACTACCCTCTTTTTGTTTTGTTTCGAAAGTAGGTTGGTGCTTTCGGATGTCAAAGCGGAGTCCAAGCCGAAGGGAATCACAGCCGTAGTCGACCGACAGGGTTCATTTCTAAGTAGGTGTGGGCTAGCGTCTTTATTGCTTACTTTGTATATTCATGCCTATTCTTCTATCTCAAATAGGGAAATGGCATAGAATATGCCTCTATAGTAGCCTGCCTTGACACCTGCAGTTCTGACTGTCTTGACAACCTTTCCTATGAACGCTAGGCACCTTGGGCCAGTTAAGAGAGACATTTTTCAAGCATGTAAGCAGGGAATTTTGCGCTTAGCCAATATGCAGAAGAGCGGCATTAGCGCTCTTTTCAGGAATAGAATCAGAAGCAGCTGTTACAGAATCCCTTTTGATGATTGATGCCAAAAAGACGGCCTTTCCTGAAAGTGTCACCATTTCAATTGGCATTATAGGCTTTCCTGAAGCAAGGGACTGATTGCCCATTTCCACTAGGGCAAGCTGCAAGGAAGAATGCGCAGTTAGGGGAATATCCGTTGTTGTCTCTTCCAATTCCTTATCAGCGAAAGATGCACAGAATAAGGGCTTTGAAAGGCAACTAGTGCTCTTTGAGGAGAAGGGCTTGGGCTTGTTGTCGAACGAGATGGGGGACTTTTGACTTACTTTCCTTCTTAGTAACGGAATTCTCCGATCTGACTCTAGAAAATCCCCTTTTGGCTATTAAGGTTAGGAATCGACGAATAAATAGGTTCTGAAAGGGAATGCCCAATTGAATCAATTCTGCCTTCAAGAGCAAGAGCTACGGATAAGACTGATAACAACTATGAAAAGAATGGCAAGACTAGCCAGGGAAATCCCCTCCCCTCATAATCCGATTGCCCCTTATCCGCCTGAGATGGGCTTGTTCTCGAATGCCCTCTTGCTGCAAGAAATGGAATAAAGGCTCTTGGATAAGGAATATGCCCACAATCTAAGCAAAAGAAAGGGAAAAAGGTACCAGGCTTGGGCTAATATAGGTCCAGCTGATCAGAGGGAGGAAAGGGCAGAGTGATTTGATGAATGAACTCTTCCTTGCAGTCCTATTCGCTCGTAGAAATAGAACAGAGAGGGGCGTAGGACTAGAGGATTTCTTGGTGACACCCTCTAGAATAAAGGAATTCAAACTTTCGGATGCAATAGTTTATTCTTATTTCAAAGATATCAGATTCGTAACGCTAGTTTGTTTATTGATCGGTTTCAGCGCTTGGTGGATCCTTGTTCCGGAGCAGCTACTAGAAGGACCGGGTATCCTTTGCTCACCTGACATAGCAAGGCTCGTTAAAGATACCTTTATAGATCAGGTTTGTAGCGAGCATCATGTCAGCAGCCCTTGCGACTGCGGGGAACCAATCAATAATCAGGTCAGAGAAGACTTTTCTAAACTGGAATTCTATGATCCCCTCAATTTCGCTCCTAGTAATAGAATGAAAGCCGCTTCCGTGTTAGTGGCTTCTGTAATCCTAAGTCTAGTACTCGCGGAATCGATATCGCAAAGCGGCATTCATCTAGTTTAATTTAGTTACATAGTTTTATTCTCCTAAAAAAACAAATGCCCGGGTAGATTTCAAGAGCTCTTGCTCTGCGTATCCGTCTACCTTCGTCTTTGGGGTCATAGAAAGAGATGGACCGACCGTTCGATTCACCGGCCGAGTTTCCCTCTCGATCCCTGGGAAGAACTCCAAGCTGTAACGGATCAGTCTACTTTGGGTTTAAAAGGCCCCTTAAGATCTATAACTCAATAGAATTCTCCAGCCGCATCCCCTGTAGTCGTCAGCTCGTTCTTGACAGATCCGATCGGGTGTTCATAATCTGGAGTAAAAGGATTCGAACCTTTGCATGCCGGTACCAAAAACCGATGCCTTACCACTTGGCTATACTCCATACGGCCTTGTTTTGGACGGTAGAACGGGGAGAGGGGGAAGGGAGAAGCAGGGCTCGAAGAACGAGCCGAGCCGTGCAAGAACGCGGGGTTATTTCAAGTAAGCAGCAAGGTTATCCCTTTAGGTTAGGACCGACTACAACAAGCTCGCGACTCTAATAGAAAGAAACGGTAAGCTCTCTGCTCTATTTGCTTGCAATGCTATACCTATCAAAGTGAAGTTGGCGAACGCTTCTGTAACCTTAGACTCGTTACGCTGTTCGACTGAACTCGTCGGCTCCGCGTCCACCGAAAGTCGGTAACCTTCGTCACCGTCAGCATTTGGTACTCTCTCGATAGCTTCAATAGTTCACTGAAAGCCTTTGGTGTAATGAACCGCAAGCCCTTCAGAAAGAAAGACATAAAAAAAAGGCTTGGTTGCCCGAGCGGATGCATATCTCTTTCTTTCCAAGACTTTTTTCACTTTAGCTTATAAGAATCTTTGAGAGTCCCTTCAGTGGAAGTAGAAGGAATCGAACTGCCATCTGATTACCCGTGGGATCTAATGGAAGGCGAGCACTGGCGTATAGCAGCAAGTTAGGCCGGATATATGGGTAGACCTTGCTCCGTTAATGTCTTGGGTGAAGAAGGTGGCTCCATACTGGGATAAGGGGTCTGAAGTGGTACTGAAATCAACCTGGAAGCTAAATGAAGTTGGTGGATTTACCTGTAGATGGAGCAACGTTCACTTGCACAAACAACCAAGAATGCCCTTCTCTTTCTAAATTGGACAGGTTCCAACTCTCGGCTTTAGAGGGAATAGGAGGAGGATCATTTTTTCAACGTTTTGCAGGAAGCACTTCTTAAACCCATCTTGGACCATATCCCCACCTAACAGGGTGAGTGGGGAGGTATAAAGAAAAGGCCACCCCCTTTCCAATTTGAAAAGATGTGGCTGGAGGATGTAGGTTTTATATAAAAAGTAGCTTCTTGGTGGTTTTTCCTTTTCTT